GGGACGAGGCGGTACTTGTGATATTTCGGCTTGGGATGCATTTTATTTGGCAGTTTTTTGGATGTTAAATACCATTGGATGGGTTACTTTTTATTGGCATTGGAAGCACATCACATTATGGCAGGGTAACGTTTCACAGTTTAATGAATCTTCCACTTATTTGATGGGATGGTTAAGAGATTATCTATGGTTAAACTCTTCACAACTTATCAACGGATATAACCCTTTTGGTATGAATAGTTTATCAGTTTGGGCGTGGATGTTCTTATTTGGACATCTTGTTTGGGCTACTGGATTTATGTTCTTAATTTCCTGGCGTGGATATTGGCAAGAATTGATTGAAACTTTAGCATGGGCTCATGAACGCACACCTTTGGCTAATTTAATTCGATGGAGAGATAAACCAGTAGCTCTTTCCATTGTGCAAGCAAGATTGGTTGGATTAGCCCATTTTTCTGTAGGTTATATATTCACTTACGCGGCTTTCTTGATTGCCTCTACATCGGGCAAATTTGGTTAATTCTTATGTGTTATATCCTCCAGAAGGGGGTCCGCCTTCTTATATTTCTACTATTTCTACATCTAGGATCCGACTTTTATCATTGATACTAATAGGAAGAACCGAACCATTATGGCAAGAAAAGGTTTAATTCAGAGGGAAAAGAAGAGGCAAAAATTGGAACAAAAATATCATTTGATTCGTCGATCCCCCAAAAAAGAAATAGGTAAAGTTCCATTGTTGAGTGAGAAATGGGAAATTCACGGAAAGTTACAATCCCCACCGCGTAATAGTGCACCTACACGTCTTCATCGACGTTGTTTTTCAACCGGAAGACCGAGAGCTACCTATCGAGACTTTGGGTTATCCGGACACATACTTCGTGAAATGGTTCATGCATGTTTGTTGCCTGGAGCAACAAGGTCAAGTTGGTAAGCATTAAAATATCGTTTCATTTTTTATATTCATTTCTATGATCATAGAGGAGCCCCTTTACCATTCTGTATAAATAGGCTATTCTATTTGTACCAATATGGTAAAGGGGTGTACTCAATCCTTCTTTGTCCATTAGTTCCCAGTCCCTCTCTTCGTCGCGGGGTAGAGCAGCTTGGTAGCTCGCAAGGCTCATAACCTTGAGGTCACGGGTTCAAATCCCGTCTCCGCAACATTTTTTTTTGACAAAAAATGGAGGTTTGACTCCGGTAACTAGTAATTAATTACTATTTTTTTCTTTTTATTTTGGGGTGGGCAGGAGGAAAAGAAGGGAATAGTATAGAAGTGAAGAGGATAGAACCACTCTACTATCACTGTCAAGTATACTTAATTCTTTATCCTATTAAAAAAAAATGAACCCATTACCCTGGGCGGATAGCGGGAATCGAACCCGCATCTTCTCCTTGGCAAAGAGAAATTTTACCATTCAACTATATCCGCTTGTTCTTGATACACAATGGATGGGCCATATTTGTGCAGAGTTAGATCAGATACTCCTTTGTTTTTCAGAGTAATTGCAAAATGCTTATTTTCATTTAATAAAATTTATTTTCATTTAATAAAAAATGAATTTAGATTCTTTATAAATTATTAAAAATATTAATAGTAATTAGAATAATATCAAATTTGAATTGTATAAAATTAGATATTATTCTAATAGAAATACTATATATAGTTAACAATAACTATATAGTGAAATTAGAATATATAAATTTAAAATTATAATCATTCAATTTTAATAATAATAAAATAAATATTATAATAATATGTTATTATCAAAAAAATATTATTATCAAAATAGTATTATAAATATTATAGAAAATTTCTACTATTTATAAATAATAATATATTATAAATATAAATAAATAGTATAATAAAATATAAATAAATAGTATAATAAAATTATTTAATTAATATATATATATTTTTTAATTTCATTTTTAAATAGTTAAATATAAGAAGTTTGTTTGACCCCTCCCTTTCATTTTTTTTTCTTTATTTGCATTTTGGGGACTTATATTTCATTTTAATGTGTCTCACAACCTGAAAATGAAAGAATTAGGAGGGGATCATTTCATTTTTGGATCTAAATAGAACAAATAGGTTCAAGAGATGAGAGAATTAAGGATACCCACCAAAAAGACTAATCCAATCCATAATGATGTACCGGAAAATACAACATTTTTGTTATTTGACCAACCATCAGGAGAAGCAAATACAACAGGTACACTAATCAGTAAGATTGCTGAAGTAGCAATTAATGCAAAAACAGCCAATTGGAAAGCAATAGTCATCTTTCTAATCCTCCAATCTATCAACAAAAGAAACTATATACCATTTGATCCCTTTATTGGTATCGGCCAAAAAATTGTATCAGCCAAAAATTCTAATAAAACGTATCATAGAGGGATTTTACCACGAATCTATTAATGCTGTATGACTTATTAGCACCTTTTACCACCTTATTAAATTAAGGCATGAGATCAAGGGAAAGGTATTTTTTTTTTA